TTTTTAAAATTTTTATTCGATGCAGTTATAACCGATCCCAACACTCAAACAATTATAAAAAAATCTATTGGGATAAAAGAAATTAGTAAAAAAGTTCCTCGGTGGTCCTACAAATTAATGTATAATGTGAAGATAAAAAACGAAGAAAACGTGGCAGAGGATCGTGCAATTCGTTCAAGAAGAGCAAAACGCGTATTGATTTTTACTAAAACCCCGCCAAATACCGAGCCTGATAGTAATACTAAAAAAAAATATACTAACAGGCTTAATAAACAAGAGGAAGTAACGGTGAGCCGTTATGCGCAACAATCGGATTTTCGTCGAGAGATAATTAAAGGCTCCATGCGCGCACAAAGACGTAAAACCGTTATTTGGGAAATTTTTCAAGCAAATGTCCATTCGCCACTTTTTTTGGACAGAATGGAGAAACCCTTTTATTTTTCTTTTGATATTTCCGGACCGATGAAAGTAATTTTTAGAAATTTGATGTTAAAAAAAAAAGACCAAAAACCTTCTGATTATACAAACGAAAAGACAAAAAAAATTGATAAAAAAGAAGAATACAAAAGAAAAGAAAGAGGACGGATGGCAATAGCAGAAACTTGGGATAGCCTTTTATTCGCTCAACCAATAAGAGGTTTTCTACTATTAACTCAATCGATTCTTAGAAAATATGTTATATTACCTTCATTGATAATAGCTAAAAATATCGCTCGCATACTATTATTTCAAGTGCCCGAGTGGTCCCAGGATTTCACGGATTGGAAGAGGGAAATGTATATTAAATGCACCTATAATGGTGTTCAATTATCCGAAACAGAATTTCCGAAAAACTGGTTAACAGACGGGATTCAGATAAAGATCCTATTTCCTTTTTGCCTAAAACCCTGGCACAGATCTAAACGACAATCCCTTCATAAAGATCCAATGAAAAAAATAAAAGGACAAGAAAGTGATTTTTGTTTTTTAACAGTTTGGGGAATGGAAACTGAACTGCCTTTTGGTTCTCCCCGAAAACGACATTCGTTTTTTGAACCCATTTTTAAAGAATTAAAAAAAAAAATTAGAAAATTGAAAACTAAGCCTTTTATAGTTTTAAGAGTTTTAAAAGTAAAAGAAAGAACACCATTTTTCCGAGAAGTCACAAACAAAACAAACAAATCGGTCATCAAAAGCAGTCGATTTCTAAAAAGAAAAATAAAAAAACTTTCAAAAAGAAACCCAATTCAATTAGTTAGATTGAGAGAAATAGATCACTTGGATGAAACTAAAAAAGATTCGATAATCAGTAATCAGACGATTCACGAATCGCCTATTAAAATCCGATCTATGCGTTGGACAAATTTCTCACTGACAGAAAAAAAACTGAAAGATCTGAGTAATAGAAAAAACATAATCAGAAAGCACGTAGAAAAAATTACAAAAGATAAGAAAAAACTAACTCAAGAAATAAATATTAGTTCTAACAAAATAAGTTATCGTGCTAAAATATTCGAATCATTAAAAAAGATTTGGCAGATATTAAAAAGAAGAAATAATCGATTAATCCGTAAATCATATTTTTTTATAAAATTTTTGATTGAAAGGATATACATAAATATTTTTCTATCGATTCTTAATATTCCAAGAATCAATGCAAAACTTTTTCTTGAATCAACAAAAAAAATGAAAATTTTTAATAAAAACGTCCACAATAATGAAGCAAATCAGGAAAAAATTAATAAAACAAATAAAAATAGAATTCACTTTCTTTCGACTATAAAAAAATCACGTTGTAAGATTAGTAATAATAAGAATTCAAAGATTTTTTGGGATTTATCTTCTTTCTCACAATCACAAGCATATGTATTTTACAAATTATCACAAACCCAAGTTATTAACTTTTCTAATTTAAGATCTGTCCTTCAATATCACGGAACATCTCTTTTTCTTAAGAATGAAATAAAAGATGTTTTTGAAAAACAAGGAATATTTCATTACGAATTAAGACATAAACCTTTTTGGAATTTTGGAATGAATGAATGGAAAACCTGGTTAAGGAGTCATTATCAATATGAATACAATTTATCTGGGATTAGATGGCTTAGATTAGTACCACAAAAATGGCGAAATAGAGCCAATCAAGACTGGATAACTCAAAATAAAGATTTAAACAAAAAAGATTCATATGAAAAAAACGGATTAACTCATTACAAAAAAGAAAAACAAAATCTTTTTGAAGCAGAGCCATTACAGAATCAAAAATTTTATTTTAAAAAACACTATAGATATGATCTTTTATCATATAAATCTATTAATTATGAAGATAAGAAAGACTCGTATATTCATAGATCACTATTCGAAGTAAAGAATAAAGAAGAAAGTTTTTCTAATTACAACATAGCGAAGGGAAAATTGTTTGGTATGCTGGGAGGTATCCCTATCAATAATTATCTAGGGGAAGACAATATTCTGGATATAGAGAAATTCTCGGATAGAAAATATTTTGATTGGAGAATTCTCCATTTTTGTCTTAGAAAGAAGATCGATATTCAATCCTGGGTTGATATGGATACTAGTACCAACAATAATGAAAATACTAAGATTGCGGCGGATAATTATCAAATAATTGATGAAATTAATAAGACTCCTTTTTCTCTTACAATTCCTGAAAATGAAGAAATTAACCCATCCAACCAAAAAAGCTTCTTTTTTGATTGGATGAGAATGAATGACGAAATACTAAGTAGTCCTATATCAAATCTGGAGCTGTGGTTCTTCCCAGAATTTGTTCTACTTTTTAATGCATATAAAATGAAACCGTGGATCATACCAATCAAATTACTTCTTTTCAATTTTACTGGAAATGCAAATGGTAATAAAAACATAACTGGAAAGAAAAAGGAAGATCTTTTTATATCATCGAATCCAAAAAAATCTCTTGAATTAGAGAATGGAAGTCAAGAAGAAAAAGAACCCACAAGCCAAGGAAATCCTAGATCAGAACGTAGAAATAAAAAGCAATACAAGAGAAACACAGAAGCAGAGCTTTATTTCTTCCTAAAAAAATATTTGTGTTTTCAGTTGAGATTGGATGATTCTTTAAATGAAAAGATAATAACTAATATCCAAATATATTGTCTCCTGCTGCGACTGATAAATCCAAGAGAAATTGCTATATCCTCTATTCAAAGGGGAGAATTGGGTCTGGATATTTTGATGGTTCATAAGGATTTAACTCTTACAGAATTGATGAAAAGGGGAATATTGATTATCGAACCGCTTCACCTGTCCGTAAAAAATGATGGACAATTTTTTATATATCAAACCGTAGGTATTTCAGCGGTTCATAAGAATAAGCGCCGCTTTAAATTTAATAAAAGATACCGAGAAAAAGGCTATGTTGATAAGAAAAATTTTGATGAATCCATTCCAAGACATCAAATAATAACTGGAACTAAAGACAAAAATCATTATGATTTTCTTGTTCCTGAAAATATTTTATTCCCTAACCGTCGTAGAGAATTGAGAACTCTAATTTGTTTCAATTCGAAGAAGAGAAATGGTATGAGTAATTACGTTTTGGATAAAAGCAAAGATCTTACTAGAGAAAAAAAGGAATTCATTAACTTAAAGTGCTTTCTTTGGCCCAACTATCGATTAGAAGATTTAGTTTGTATGAATCGCTATTGGTTTAATACCAATAATGGCAGTCGTTTCAGTATGGTAAGGATACACATGTACCCACGGTTGAAAATTCGTTAATACTATGTTTTTACTATCTATGACGTACTGTGTCGGATATATGAAAACAAAGAGATACACACATGCCTTGTGTTACATTCCATTCTGACACATGATACCAATTTAATGATATACATATCAATTAGATCTATAAAAAAATCAACAGAATCTTTTTTTTTTAGGTCTCAAATTTTATCTTTTGCACAAATATAGCACCCTTTTTGATCCCTAATCAAATTGCAAATTGAATTGATTATTGGTTGATTTTAGAGCAAGTTGATAACGAACCTAAGATTATTGTGTATATCAAATTCAAATGACTAGCATTATTATTACTGATCAGTAAAATTCATATAAAAAAGGAGGGAGGAGATTTCGTTTTATGGTAAAAAATTCATTCATCTCAATTATTTTTCAAGAAAAAAAAGAATCAAACTGCGGGTCTGTTGAATTTCAAGTATTCCGTTTCACCAATAAGATACGAAGACTTACTTCACATTTGGAATTGCACAGAAAAGACTATTTATCTCAGAGAGGTCTACGGAAAATTCTGGAAAAACGCCAACGGCTGCTATCTTATTTGTCAAAGAAAAATAGAGTACGTTATAAAGAATTAATTAGTCAGTTGAATATTCGGGAGTCAAAAAATCGTTAATTTGAAAAAAAAAAAATGGAATTATTTGATTTATTAGATTTTGAATCTTGATGAACTTCTTTTAGTTTTCAACAATTCATGTAAGAATGAATCGAGGAAAAACCTATGAATATACTAGCTACTGGAAAAGACCTTATGGTAGTCAATATGGGGCCTCACCACCCATCAATGCACGGTGTTCTTCGTCTCATCGTTACTTTAGATGGTGAAGATGTTATTGACTGTGAACCCATATTGGGTTATTTACACAGAGGGATGGAAAAAATTGCGGAAAACCGAACAATTATACAATATCTGCCTTATGTAACACGTTGGGATTATTTAGCTACTATGTTCACAGAAGCAATAACTGTAAATGGACCAGAACTTTTAGGAAATATTCAAGTACCTAAAAGGGCTAGCTATATCAGAGTAATTATGTTGGAGTTGAGTCGTATAGCTTCTCATTTGTTATGGCTTGGCCCATTTATGGCAGATATTGGTGCACAGACTCCTTTCTTCTATATTTTCCGAGAAAGAGAATTAGTATATGATCTATTCGAAGCTGCCACCGGTATGAGAATGATGCATAATTATTTTCGTATCGGAGGAATAGCAGCTGATTTACCCCATGGCTGGATAGATAAATGTTTGGATTTCTGTGAGTATTTTTTAACAGGGGTTGTTGAATATCAAAAACTTATTACGCGAAACCCTATTTTTTTAGAACGGGTTGAAGGAGTAGGCATTATTGGTGGAGAAGAAGCAATAAATTGGGGTTTGTCAGGACCCATGCTACGAGCGTCTGGACTAGAATGGGATCTTCGTAAAGTCGATCATTATGAATGTTACGACGAATTTGATTGGGAAGTACAATGGCAAAAAGAAGGAGATTCGTTAGCCCGTTATTTAGTACGAATGGGTGAAATGACGGAATCCATAAAAATTATTCAACAAGCTTTGGAAGGAATTCCAGGGGGGCCCTATGAGAATTTAGAAATCCGAGGCTTTGATAGAAAAAGCAATCCAGAATGGAATGATTTTGAAGATCGATTCATTAGTAAAAAACCCTCTCCTACTTTTGAATTGCCGAAACAAGAACTTTATGTAAGAGTTGAAGCGCCAAAAGGAGAATTGGGCATTTTTTTGATAGGAGATCAAAGTGTTTTTCCTTGGAGATGGAAAATTCGCCCACCGGGTTTTATCAATTTGCAAATTCTTCCTCAGTTAGTTAAAAGAATGAAATTGGCTGATATTATGACGATACTAGGTAGTATAGATATCATTATGGGAGAAGTTGATCGTTGAAATGATAATTGATACAACAGAAGTACAAGATATCAATTCTTTTTCCAAATTGGAATCCTTAAAAGAGGTCTATGGGATCATATGGATGCTTGCCCTTATTTTCACTCCTGTATTGGGAATCACAATAGGTGTACTCGTAATTGTGTGGTTAGAAAGAGAAGTATCCGCAGGAATACAACAACGTATTGGGCCTGAATACGCCAGCCCCTTGGGAATTCTTCAAGCTTTAGCCGATGGGACAAAACTACTTTTCAAAGAGAATCTTCTTCCATCTAGAGGAAATAGTCGTTTATTCAGTATTGGACCATCTATAGCAGTCATATCAATTCTACTAAGTTATTCAGTAATTCCTTTTAGTTATCACCTAGTTTTAGCTGATCTAAATATCGGTATTTTTTTATGGATTGCCATTTCAAGTATTGCTCCTATTGGACTTCTTATGTCAGGATATGGATCAAATAATAAATATTCCTTTTTAGGTGGTCTGCGAGCTGCTGCTCAATCGATTAGTTATGAAATACCACTAACTTTATGTGTTTTATCAATATCTCTACGTGCGATTCGCTAAAAAATGTGTTTTATCAATATCTCTACGTGCGATTCGCTAAAAACGAAGCTTTTCTTTTCCCTATTCTTTTCGTTCGAGAATAGACATCTTCATTTTTTTAGTCATTTATTTATTCTTTAGGTTAATAAAATAAATTAGGTAGTTATATATGAGTGAAAGAAAACAACTTAAAAATTCGCAGTAAAAGTGGATTGAGTCTCATTTCCTATGTACAAGAGTTAAGCGGAAGTAAACAAACCTGGAAGAAGTCCTTTACCCCAAGATTGGTTGATTGGTCATCCTGGCTTGAAGCGGGCTCAAAGGATCAACCGTATGGAGTTTTCACCATCGTTTGTATGTATTCCAATACATATATTACAAAACGGTTGATTAAAAAAAGATGGGTGGATAGTAAGGAACACAAAAAAAAAAAATACACACAAAGGATTAGTAATGAAGATTATGTAAATTATCTAAAAAGATACTTCTGCATAACATAAAAAGAATACTAATTGGGGCTTTAAGTTGGTAGAAATGATCAGGGAGTACTCCCCACAATTCCGATCCAGAGTATGCTCCTATCCACCGATTAAACAAATGACTATCGGAAACGAAATAATCCTTTACTTTTTTTAAGCCCCCCTTTTTTTTTTCTCAGCTTTTTCTCAGAACGAAGAAGAGGAACAAAAAAAAATAGAAAAAATACAATTACAATATAAACAAAAGAGATCTTTTTATTCTTTCTTTCATATATTCATAGAAATAAAATTTGTGTCATGATTCATGCACTAATCTAATGCCTAATTCTTTTTCGTAATCGAAAATAAAATGATGGGTTCAAATATCTATTGATATTTATACAAGGAGTATTTTATTCAAGGATTTATTAAGTTATTACTCAACACGGAAAAATTAAAATTCGTAAAGGATGAGATAAATTCAGAAATACTCTTTTTTTTTTTTTTCTTATAGCAGACAGAATTCCATTGGTATAATTGGGGACCCTCCGATAGATTTTGACTCTATCTATCCTATAACCATATCAAGATAACTAATACCGGCTCGGTCCTTACATTTATTTGTGGCCCTGGGGAGCCGTATGAGGTGAAAATCTCATGTACGGTTTTGGAATAGCGATGGGAACAGTAATGTTATCACCGACTATGATTATCTAACAGTTCAAGTACAGTTGATATAGTTGGGGCGCAGTCAAAATATGGTTTTTGGGGGTGGAATTTGTGGCGTCAACCCATAGGGTTTATGGTTTTTCTAATTTCTTCCCTAGCGGAATGCGAGAGATTACCTTTTGATTTACCCGAAGCGGAAGAAGAATTAGTAGCAGGTTATCAAACCGAATATTCAGGGATCCGATTTGGTTTATTTTACGTTGCTTCTTATCTAAATCTATTAGTTTCCTCATTATTTGTAACAGTTCTTTACTTGGGTGGTTGGAATCTTTCCATTCCGTACATATTTGTTCCTGAGCTATTTGAAATAAATAAAGCGGATGGAATCTTTGGAACGACAATTGGTATCTTTATTACCTTAGCTAAAACTTATTTGTTCTTATTCATTCCTATCACAACAAGATGGACTTTACCTAGATTAAGAATGGACCAACTATTAAATCTTGGCTGGAAATTTCTTTTACCTATTTCTCTCGGTAATCTATTATTAACAACTTCTTTCCAACTCCTTTCACTGTAAACAAAATACGATATTTGCAACTTATCTCAAACAAGAGAAAGAAAGAAAATCAAATTATTCATAAATATTCACGATATGTTCCCTATGGTAACTGGGTTCATGAATTATGGTCACCAAACAGTACGGGCTGCAAGGTACATTGGTCAAAGTTTCATGATTACCTTATCCCAAACAAATCGTTTACCTGTAACTATTCAATATCCTTATGAAAAGTTAATTACATCGGAGCGTTTCCGCGGTCGAATCCATTTTGAATTTGATAAATGTATTGCTTGTGAAGTATGTGTTCGTGTATGTCCTATAGATCTGCCAGTTGTTGATTGGAAATTGGAAACAGATATTCGAAAGAAACGATTGTTTAATTACAGTATTGATTTTGGAATTTGTATTTTTTGTGGTAACTGCGTTGAGTATTGTCCAACAAATTGTTTATCAATGACTGAAGAATATGAACTTGCTACGTACGACCGTCACGAATTGAATTATAATCAAATTGCTTTAGGCCGTTTACCAACGTCAATAATTGACGATTTTACAATTCAAACAGTTTTGAATTCGCCTCAAAAAAAAACGGGGAAACCTCTTGATTAAAGAGTAATTGGAAATTACTAAGGTTTCGTTTTGGTAGAAAGGCATAAGGTCTTTCTCTTTGCTTGGTCAATAATTACAAATCCCAACTATTGATTGGGTGCTGAGAAGTATGGCTTAATTTGTATTGAAAGTGTATTAATATCTCTATAATTAGTTCGAAATATATATATATAGTTTCAATTTCAAACTTCCATTTCGAATAAAGAAAAGAACGAAATTGAGCCAATAACTATACCCGTATTAACTCACACCTATTAGATTAGAATTTACTTCAATTGGGAATGTATCATAAAAAAAAAATTCCTGGTCGGTTCAATAAGGTCATGAAAAACATTTCGATTTATTTATCTTTTATTTTAATATAATGGATTTGCCTGGACCAATACATGATTGTCTTTTAGTTTTTCTGGGATCGGGTCTTATAGTAGGGGGTCTCGGAGTAGTATTACTTACCAACCCAATTTATTCTGCCTTTTCATTGGGATTGGTTCTTGTTTGTATATCTTTATTCTATATTCTATCAAATTCCCATTTTGTAGCTGCTGCACAACTTCTTATTTACGTGGGGGCTGTAAATGTTTTAATCATATTTGCTGTAATGTTCATGAATGGTTCAGACTATTCCAAAGATTTTAATTTTCATATTTGGACTATTGGGGATGGGCTTACTTTCCTAGTTTGTACAAGTATTTTTTTTTCACTAATCAATACTATTCTAGATACGTCGTGGTATGGGATTATTTGGACTACACGATCCAACCAGATTATAGAGGAAGATTTGATAAGTAATAGTCAACAAATTGGCATTCATTTATCAACGGACTTTTTTCTTCCATTTGAACTGATTTCGATAATTCTTTTAGTTGCTTTGATAGGTGCAATTGCCGTGGCTCGTCAGTAAAAAATCTTTATAACTAGGAAGAGAAATACAAATTCAACCCTTTTCTGTGTTATTACATCCATTTCCCCGAAATTCTATTTGAATACTGTTCTGTTCCGGTATAAAATAGAAATTTTATTATTCGCTCTATTCGATCTATTACCAATATATTCTTTTGTTCCGTACTTGTTATATTTATATTCTAAGCAATCGAATCACTTGAATTATTGTTCATATTGAAATGAATTGACATTGGTACGGAGTTGGTCAATGATGCTCGAGCATGTACTTGTTTTGAGTGCCTATTTATTTTCTATCGGTATCTATGGATTGATCACGAGCCGAAATATGGTTCGGGCCCTGATGTGTCTTGAACTTATACTAAACGCGGTTAATATAAATTTCGTAACATTTTCTGATTTTTTTGATAGTCGGCAATTAAAAGGAGATATTTTCTCAATTTTTGTTATAGCTATTGCAGCCGCTGAAGCAGCTATTGGATCAGCTATTGTTTCGTCAATTTATCGTAACAAAAAATCGACTCGTATCAATCAATCGACTTTGTTGAATAAGTAGTATTTAGAAATCATAATATTCATCAATTCGAATTAGCATATATAATACGTCATAACCCCGATCATGTTTGCGAATAAGAAATCAAAGTATCTTTGTTCCCTAGTATTATTATGAGTTAATCCAGAAGTGGATTGATTATAAAAATTCTGGTAAATCATTGATTCATCTGGTCTTTAAATATATTAGCCATTTCAAAATTGACTAGATCGAAAATTTAGGAGTTAAAAAATTTATAGATCCAATGTCACATTCAGTAAAGATTTATGATACATGTATAGGATGTACTCAATGTGTTCGCGCCTGCCCCACCGATGTATTAGAAATGATACCTTGGGACGGATGTAAAGCTAAGCAAATTGCTTCTGCTCCAAGAACAGAGGACTGTGTTGGTTGTAAGAGATGTGAATCCGCCTGTCCAACGGATTTCTTGAGTGTTCGAGTTTATTTATGGCATGAAACAACTCGAAGCATGGGTCTAGCTTATTGATATTGATACGTTTTAGAAAACCCCATTTGAATCCATTTCGAATCCATTTTCTTTTTTTTTTACCGATTACCACCAAAAATCCGTACTCTAAAATAGAATTGATTCTGATTGGTTTTTTCTTTTTAGAGTACGGGTTTTTCTGGTCCAAGTGTATCTTGTCTTTACCACGAATTATTTTCCTTGGTTAACAATAATTGTAGTTTTTCCGATAGTCGCGGGTTCTTTAATGTTTTTTCTCCCCCATAGAGGAAATAAGGTAACCCGCGGGTATACTATATATATATGTGTCTTAGAACTACTTCTAATGACCTATGCATTCTGTTATCATTTCCAGTTGGACGATCCATTAATCCAGCTGGCAGAGGATTATAAATGGATTAATTTTTTTGATTTTTACTGGAGATTGGGAATAGATGGACTTTCCTTAGGACCCATTTTACTGACAGGATTTATCACCACTTTAGCTACTGTAGCGGCTTGGCCAGTTACTCGGAATTCCCGATTATTCCATTTCCTGATGTTAGCAATGTACAGCGGTCAAATAGGATCATTTTCTTCTCGAGATCTTTTACTTTTTTTCATCATGTGGGAATTAGAATTAATTCCAGTTTATCTACTTCTATCCGTGTGGGGGGGAAAGAAACGTCTTTATTCAGCTACAAAGTTTATTTTGTACACTGCGGGAGGGTCCGTTTTTCTATTAATAGGAGTTTTGGGTATCGGTTTATATGGTTCCAATGAACCAATATTAAATTTGGAAACATTAGCTAATCAATCGTATCCCGTGGCACTGGAAATAATATTCTATATTGGATTTCTTATTGCTTTTTCTGTCAAATCACCGATTATACCCTTACATACGTGGTTACCAGACACTCATGGAGAGGCACATTACAGTACTTGTATGCTTCTAGCCGGAATCTTATTAAAAATGGGAGCGTATGGGTTGGTTCGGATCAATATGGAACTATTACCGCACGCTCATTCTATATTTTCTCCCTGGTTGATGATAGTAGGTACAATACAAATAATTTATGCAGCTTCAACATCTCCTGGCCAACGGAATTTAAAAAAAAGAATAGCTTATTCCTCCGTATCTCATATGGGTTTCATAATTATAGGGATTGGATCGATAACCGATACGGGACTCAACGGAGCCATTTTACAAATAATTTCTCATGGGTTTATTAGCGCTGCACTTTTTTTCTTGGCAGGAACGAGTTATGATAGAATACGTCTTGGTTATCTTGACGAAATGGGTGGATTGGCTATCCCAATTCCAAAGATATTCACGATATTCAGTATCTTATCGATGGCTTCTCTTGCATTACCGGGCATGAGTGGTTTTGTTGCGGAATTGATAGTATTTTTTGGAATAATTACCAGCCAAAAATATTTTTTAATGCCAAAAATATTAATTACTTTTGTAATGGCAATTGGAATGATATTAACTCCTATTTATTCATTATCTATGTCACGACAAATGTTCTATGGGTACAAGCTATTTAATGCTCAAAAGTCTTATTTTTTTGATTCTGGCCCACGGGAGTTATTTGTTTTGATGTCTATTCTTCTGCCCGTAATAGGTATTGGTATTTATCCGGATTTTGTTCTCTCCCTATCAGTGGACAAGGTCGAAGCTATTCTATCGAATTTTTTTTATAGATAGTTTTCATGAATAAAAAAAATCAAAAAGCAATCCTATGCTTTTTAAAATTGTTCGTTGTCCAATGAAAAAAGAAGTCTTTTTTCTTCTCTTAAGTTTAAGTTAAATAAAAAAAAAAAGAATAAATAAGTAAAGACTAAATAAAAAAAAAAATTGAATTGTAACCAGACACCTTTGTCGTTTGTGAGAACCTTTTGAATCACTATACTACTTGATTCAAAAGGTTCTCGGTGTCTTACACTAAGTTTCGTTTATATATATGTGCTGCCCTATGTTTGTATTCATCAGGCCCTTGTGTAAATTCAATTAGATGTTAATTAAATGAACCATAACTATGTAATCCTATTCCTAATAGATTAACCCCGAAATAGCATATCCAGATTATAAGAAAGCCCATAGAAGCCACAATTGCGGACTTTACGCCTTCCAAATTTGTATTTGTTCGAGTATGTAAATAAATCCCGAATATAGTCCAAGTAATAAATGCCCAAGTTTCCTTTGGATCCCAATTCCAATATGATCCCCATGCCTCATTAGCCCATACTGCTCCTGAAAGAATACCTATCGTTAAAAAGATAAATCCTAGGCTAATAATACGATAACTCCACTGATCCAATTGTTGAAGCAATTGATACCTGTAATAATTTCTAGCAGAAAGAAAATAAGGAAAAGAAGTTTTTAGTAAAACATTGTTTTTTTCATTGATGGAGTGGATTTCATCAAAGGAACATGACTCATTTACATTTAAAAAATTATTGCTTTTATCAAAAATCCTTAGAATTTTTCGAAATGTAATGATTAGAAGAGCTGCGGATAATAATGATCCACATAAAAGAGCTGCATAACCTAATACCATCATACTTACGTGCATCATTAACCACTGGGCTTGGAGAGCGGGTACTAATATTCCGGATTGATGCATTTTGGTTAAAAAACCCGAAGTAGCAAAACCCTGGGTAAAAATAGCGCTTGGCGCGGTTATTGCGCTTAAATGATTTTTATGTTTTTTAAAATAGAAAATCCTATGAATAATGGAGAAACTCCATGAAAGGAAAATTAATGATTCATATAAATCACTTAATGGGAAATGTCCCGAATAAATCCAACGGGTGACTAATAATCCTGTTAGACATAAAAGGGTAGCTATCATCCCCTTTTCGGATGAATCATATAGTTCTATGATTTCATCGACTAATAAGATTATCAACTGAATTGTAATTCCAATAAAAACGACCGAAAAGGATATATGAGTTAATATATGCTCTAAAGTTGAAAATATCATAAATAAAAAAAAAATTAAAAGCGAGAGTCCCTCAAGTAAGTATACGGAATGGAAATCAGAAATTAAATTCATTATAGGGCTTTTTATATATCTTTTAGAAGATGCTATGCCGCCACTCGGACTCGAACCGAGATGCTCTAGCACTGCTTCCTAAGAGCAGCGTGTCTACCGATTTCACCATAGCGGCTTGCTCGAAATCATAATAACCTATTTTTATTCAATCGTCGAGATTGAAAGAGTCAATTTCAAGGAAATCATTTTTAGGAAGCATTCAAATTGATGAATAAAAATTTGTTTAAATGTTTAAATTAAAATATAGATTGAAAGATTCCCCTTTTTGCCATCTTTTTTAGTTATTTAAGGTTTCAGTTTTATTTAACTTACCAATAACAATTTAGGTATTGGGCTAGGCATATCATATAAAAAAATTTCTATTTCTATCGTAATTGTACCCTGTTTCAAAAAATTATTTCTAAATTCGAATTCTAAAGATATAGATTTTTTGATTGATCCTCCCCTTCAAACATAGGATTTTTTGATTACTTAAAAATTGCACCTTATTCGTATCTAATATACGCCTAAATAGTAAAAGTTTCCCACTTGGAGGGAAAGCGCGAGGTATTTGGTATATACATTGATTCAGAAAAATAATGATTAATGATTCATAAAGTTACAAAAAAGGTTTTATACTTAATCAATTAGTTTCAACAACCCATCGATTTTGCCTAAAGATTTTAGATATGCTCTTCTAGAGCATAACTAAAAAAGAAAAAAAAAAAAGACAAAATCGTTGTGTTATTTATAAGTAGGTGGGGTGATGGGGATTCTTATTTTCCCCATCCTGGGAATGAAAAACATATTCAAATAAAAAAAAGGTTGAAACTTTTCATTTGGTTTTTATTCTTTTTTTTTTTTTTCTATTTTTCTTTTTATATTCTATATTATATATTCAAAAGTAGAGTATAAAAACGAAATTTGCTCATTTTTAGAGCCAGGCTGATTCATATTATTCCAAGGTTTTATTAGTCATTTGTCGTACAAAAAACTTTTTGAATTCCCGGTAGAAAGGGATCTCCCTAACGAAAAAGCTTTCAATGCTGCCCAATATCCCCTCCTTTTCCAACTATTTTTACGAATACGCTTTTTGAATTTAGAAGTACGTTTTTTTGGAACTGCCATTCGCGAATTAAAGGGTTATTCATTGCTAAAATTGGATGTGAAAGACATCTATTGTTTAAAACAAATCATTTTTCTTTTTACTATTCATTTCATTATCTCTATTTATTCTCTAAATTATACTACCTTTATAAAAAAAAAATAAATAGAAATATGTGAAAATAGAATAAAATATTACTAGAACAAAAAAGAAAAACAATATGATATAGGATTTTTTCATTTCAATTTCGATTCCATACAATACCGGGAAAGAACAATTCCTATTTGGAAGTTATTGGTGGTGCCTTTATATCTCTATTCAAATCGATATCTCTAGGATGTATTATGCCATATAATACAAATCAAACTACTTTTATACATGAAAAATACATCGAACAAGTTTAAGAAACGTTACCTAATTAAAAATAAAAAAAAAAAAACTTG